TAGAACCACGATGATTTCTCAAAAGCTCAAAAGTTGTATGAGTAAGAACCTTTTGATCATCATTTATTTATTGACTGAAAAAAAAAGATGTAATGACTCAATAAAATTCAGATAACTAATTGTTGTCCTTCCAACACATAGTTCTGAAAGAAGAAAAATCGTTTGATTTAGTTAATTGAACATTTTTTAGAGTCCGGTTACGAGGTTTAAATAATAGGTATGAATCATAGTTCAACTATTTCTTTTCTTGATCTAGTAAATATATTCCGTGCTTCGGAAACTCAACTAAATTTCCGACGAAGTACAATCATCTCTATCAAGATGACAGATCGTTTTTCTGTATATCAATAGGATCAGTTATAACAAGTCACACACTCATATTCCGCAAATACCGAAACAAAGAAATTTCACGGTCGAACTACCAAACTAACTACAATACACTAAGAAGGCAAGTCCTAAGTTTTTAACCAGCACTTCGTTGCTCTTCTGAACCTAACTCACTAAAATTCCATCCAATAAAACGGAAGAGTTATAAATCTCCAAAATAATACATAAGAATACCGCAAATAGAGCCATAGCGACTCCCATAAGAGGAGTAGTACCCCAACCCGGAGCTACTTTACCATATTCCGAATTTAACGGTTTCAATAAATCCCCGACACGAGTTCGTCTTGGCCCAGATTTAGAACTACCCTCAACAGTTTGTGTAGCCATAAATAGAATTTCATTGGTTGAGATCTGTTGACTTTGTATACCATTCCGTTGTAGTTGTAAATAAACAACCTTATTGTAGATCCATCGCGATTTTTAAATCTAATAATGGAAACAGCAACTTTAGTCGCCATCTCCATATCTGGTTTACTTGTAAGCTTTACTGGGTACGCCTTATATACCGCCTTTGGGCAACCCTCTCAACAACTAAGAGACCCATTCGAGGAACACGGGGACTAGTTGAAGTAATGAACCTCCCATTATATATATAGGGAGGTTCATTACTTCAATTGGGATAATGCAAACTTATTTCATTTTTTAGTCGGAACCTTAGGAGGCTCTCGAAAAAAGATAGCGAAAAAAATTATTCCCAGAGTAGAGACTAAGAGGAATGTATAAACCAATGCTTCCATAGATTTGATCGTGGTTTACAATTATAGCTTCCAAACCTATTTCTATTTAGTTGGTATTTTTTTTATATTTATAAAAAAAACAAAGGTAAAGAGTCAAAGAAAAAGCAGTGCTTCAAGTGGCTCTTTCTCGATAATCTATTCCATGTAAAAATAAATAAAATGCAAATGTAGGTGAAAAATACGAGAGAAATTTTGTATTATACTGCCTGTCTCTTTGTAGTTGGGTCTCCAAGTTTTTGGAATGTTCCAAATTCCACTTGAGCATCCAAATCTGGATCAATACCAGCAAATACATCTCGGAACAGAGTTCTAGCGCCGTGCCAAATGTGTCCGAAAAAGAATAGCAAAGCGAATGAGGCATGCCCGAAGGTAAACCAGCCTCTTGGACTGCTACGAAAAACACCGTCGGATTTCAAAGTAGCCCGATCCAATTCAAAAATTTCCCCCAATTGGGCGCGTCTAGCATATTTTTTCACAGTAGCAGGATCACTATAACTAACTCCATTAAGTTCACCACCATAGAATTCAACAGTTACACCTACTTGTTCAACACTATACTTGGATTCTGCCCTTCTAAAAGGAACATCGGCTCTCACAATTCCATCCCCATCTACTAAAACTACGGGAAAAGTTTCAAAAAAAGTAGGCATACGACGTACAAAAAGCTCGCGTCCCTCTTTATCTCTAAAAACAGGGTGGCCTAACCATCCAATAGCTATTCCATCCCCATTGTCCATTGAGCCCGCTCGGAATAGTCCTCCTTTTGCCGGATTATTACCAATGTAATCATAAAAAGCTAATTTCTCAGGAATTTTAGACCAAGCTTCCGACAAACTTAGATTTTCGGATAATCCAGCACTAACTCTTCGATATATTTCTTGCTGAAAATAGCCCTGATCCCATTGATAGCGAGTAGGTCCAAATAATTCAATCGGCGTAGTTGCTGAACCATACCACATCGTTCCAGCAACAACGAAAGCTGCAAAAAACACAGCAGCGATACTACTGGAAAGAACAGTTTCAATATTTCCCATACGTAAGCCCTTGTATAGACGTTGAGGTGGGCGAACACTAAGATGGAATAGACCAGCTAATATACCCAATGTCCCCGCTGCAATATGATGAGAAGCGATTCCTCCTGGAACAAAGGGATCAAAACCTTCTGCGCCCCACGCTGGACTTACAGGTTGAACTTTTCCTGTTAATCCATAAGGATCAGACACCCATATTCCAGGACCATACAAGCCTGTTACATGAAATGCACCAAATCCAAAACAAGCCACGCCCGAAAGAAATAAATGAATTCCAAAGATCTTAGGTAAATCCAAAGAAGGTTTTCCTGTACGTTCATCACAGAATATTTCTAAATCCCAATACACCCAATGCCAGATAGCTGCCAAGAAACACAAGCCGGAAAACACAATATGTGCACCTGCCACACCTTCGTAACTCCAAATACCTGGATTAGTTATAGTTCCCCCTGTAATACTCCAACCACCCCATGAATTGGTTATTCCTAAACGAGTCATGAAAGGTATAACGAACATACCTTGTCTCCACATCGGATCTAGAACGGGGTCAGAGGGATCAAAAACCGCTAATTCGTATAGAGCCATTGAACCGGCCCAACCAGCAACTAAAGCTGTATGCATTATATGGACAGAAAGCAATCGACCGGGATCATTCAATACAACAGTATGAACACGATACCAAGGCAAACCCATGGAAATACCCCTTTATCAAACATAAATAGATACTATGTAACTTTATCACATTGGACTAACTCAAAAAAAAATATATATACTATGTACCTAACCTTTTTCAGTAGATTATCTATGAATAAGGGTTAATATTTATTCCGTTACATTGTTGAAAATAATGGAAAAATTCTGTTCGTAGGAACAAAGAGAAGCAGATCTATTCTATACCCGATAAGTAATAATACGCAATGGGGAATTGGTTTTATTTTTGAAAACTCAATACATCAACACTTGTGTCCATTATTTTAATGATCCCCTTCTCATAATTTTATTTATTTAAGTATTTCTGTTTCTGTCTGAACCCTAGAATCTATTTATTAAATAGGATAAGCAGAAATGAAAATTCTGACAACAAACAAAAAATTGTTACGTTTCCACATTAAAGTCAAATATAGTCATTTAATTTTTTTTTTAATGCCCATTGGTGTTCCAAAAGTACCTTTCCGGAGTCCTGGAGAGGAAGATGCAGTTTGGGTTGACGTATAGTGCGACTTGTCAGACATATTGGCTGATATGGGATTTACCCGTTCTCTCCCCCGATGGAGATATCTTATGTTTCGCCCAAGAAAAATTGATTGAACGGTCAAAAACTCGAAGCGCGAAATTCAAAATCAATTGTTTTAGAGATCAATAATATAAATTAGAAGAACTTATGGTTTAGTTGGCTTGTACCAAAAAAAATGAAATATTCAGGCTCCGTTCATAAAATACCAAATTCGTAATATAGGTGCTTTTTTTAATTTACTTGTATTATAAAAAAGATTTCCGGTGCTAGCTATGAAGCTTTCAATCAATGGAATAGTCTAAAGAATAAATATCTCAAATAGTTTGCCGAAAGGCAGGAAACTAATTGAAATTGACAATATAAAATAAAAAAATCGTAGCAAAAGAAGTGGCATTGAACCAATTTGCCCTATATGTGCAAATAGAATTCGGAAAAATATTTGCCCGGAGTAGAGCCTGAACCTAAAAGAATTAAAAGGGCCCATTTAGGAACAAGAAAATACCATCGTGATTTCACTTTCGATGAGACAATATATCAATGAGAGGTTAGTTCAACTCAAAAAAAAGTTCTTTTTTGACTTTTTATAAGGTTCTTAGGGAAGGAAGGAAAAACTCATGACATGAGTTTTTTGAAAACTTGACAGTAAACTAGAATAGAACTTCCCTAAACTCAAAGTTGTTAAAAAAAAAAAGAAATAGGACTGGAATCAACACATTGATTTTTCGCTGTTGAACCGTATGCATCAAAAGGTGCATGTACGGTTCCTAAAGGATAACTTTTTTTGTCCTAATCAACCGACTTTATCGAGAAAGATTACTTTTTTTAGGCCAAGAAGTTGATAGCGAGATCTCGAATCAACTTGTAGGTCTTATGGTATATCTTAGTATAGAAGATGAAACTAAGGATCTTTATTTGTTTATAAACTCCCCCGGTGGATGGGTAATATCAGGAATCGCTATTTACGATACTATGCAATTTGTTCCACCTGATGTACATACAATATGCATGGGATTAGCCGCTTCAATGGGATCTTTCATTCTAGTCGGAGGAGAAATTACCAAACGTCTAGCATTCCCTCACGCTTGGCGCCAATGAGTTTTTTATTTGTTTGATTTGAGAAAAAGACTATGCCTTCGCCATATGGAACATTAATAATAAGTAAAAATAGCATGGCATTTTAAGTTCGATATGAACAAACGTTTTTGTTTTTCTATAATATGAAATTATATATCGAGATAGGAGTATGAAACAAAGATTATTTCCGATTTAATATTCTATATATTTTATTTTGGAGTGGAGGTATGTTTCAGCGTCACAAACGATTTTTCTTACACATCAGAAGTGCCTCTCTGAGATTTATGTTTAAAAAAAAAGAAGATCTTTTACCCTAGGATTGGGTCAGAAAAAACATTGGGATTGCTCAATTAAAGATTAGATAAATAAGAAACATATAAAGCAACAGAACCATCATAGTATTTTTCACTTCTACGAAAAGAAGGATGGTAAATGGATAATTCAGGGATCTGATCGGTATCGAATCAATTCTATTTTTAACGAGTCTCTATGGACCGTTCTTTCGCGTACGGAAGAGAAAAGTCAAGTCCATTGGGAGCCGTATGCAAAGTACAAAAGATGCCTGTACGGTTGTTCAATTCTATCTTTTTTGTTCTTTTTACTTAACTTGAACCGATTTTTTTAAGATAGAGAAACCATTCATTCATTATGGATAGTCTAGAATCAGGGTTATGATTCACCAACCTGCTAGTTCTTTTTATGAGGCACAAGCAGGGGAATTCATCCTGGAAGCAGAAGAATTACTGAAACTTCGCGAAACCCTCACAAGGGTTTATGTACAAAGAACAGGTAACCCTTTATGGGTTGTATCCGAAGACATGGAAAGGGATGTTTTTATGTCAGCAACAGAAGCCCAAGCTTATGGTCTTATTGATCTTGTGGCAGTAGAAAATACGGGGGATTTCTCATAAATTAATTGCGGATTCTATTCAAACAACAAACAAAGCGTAATTTGAATTTTCCGTCAATTTAGATTCACTATTTTAAATTAATCCAGTTAAAATATTTAGTCAATTGAAGGGAAAGATTTCAGAATTATTAGGTTAAGATCGATCTAAACCAGCCATTATAATCCGATCATATAAATATACGATTCAAGATGCCAACTATTAAACAACTTATTAGAAATGCAAGACAGCCAATCAGAAATGTTACGAAATCTCCCGCTCTTAGAGGATGCCCTCAGCGTAGAGGAACATGTACTAGGGTGTATGTGCGACTCGTTTAGATCATGAGCTCGAACAATTAAACTAATTGTTCCAGTCTCGAGAACCAGTACGAATGAATAGAGAGACTAAATAGAATAGAAAACTGAAAGAATACTGTTTACTATACTATACAACAATAAAAAATATCATATCCCTCTATTGATTGTGTATAAATTTTATGGTTTCTGTTGGTGCAAATCCAATCACCTCAAATTGAGATGAAAATCAATTCTCCATTGGTAGCAACAAGTTATCCATTAAGCGGGGAAACGATATTTAAGAAACCAAAGTATTAGACTCCTATTCTTGAAATAACGGACTAACAGGGTCAGCTACCTAACCAACTTTCATAATTAAATGCCGTCACTGTATGGATAGCTCTCATTGTGAAAAGACCTATTACTATAAAATTCTTGGGTAGAGCCAAAAAGTGCGAACTGTACAAGTTACCAAAAACATTAATCAAATGGGATGGGAGAAAGAGCTCCGGTGTATAGAGAGGACCTCACCGTTTAAGAAGTAACCATAGAAACGAAGGAATCCACTATTTTTTTCTAAAAAATTGTGATTGGTTTTACAATTTTTTATCAGTCGAATTTATACATACAAGCGAAAGACCCGACTGAACCAACTTAAAAATTGTGGTTGGGAAGGTTATTGCAGCAAAAGCCATTGGAATTTTTATTTTATATATCGGAATAATCCGTTTTGTTATTAATATAACCGGGGGAAAAAGAATGACTGAATGAACAGAAATCAATTAGTTGTTCATCAAAGTTTAATTTTATTAAATGACCAGAGTTAAACGGGGATATATAGCTCGTAGACGCCGAACAAAAATTCGTTTATTTGCATCAAGCTTTCGAGGGGCTCATTCAAGACTTACTCGCACTATTACTCAACAGAAAATGAGAGCTTTAGTTTCTTCCTATAGAGATAGAGGTAGACAAAAGAGAGATTTTCGTCGTTTGTGGATCACTCGAATAAATGCAGTAACTCGGGAGAACGAGATTTCGTCTAGTTATAGTAGATTGATACATACTCTGTATAAGAGGCAATTACTTCTTAATCGTAAAATACTTGCGCAAATAGCTATCTTGAATAAGAATTGTTTTTCCATCATTTCCAAAAAAATCAGTAAATAATAGATTTTTAATATTAGGAATGGTTGACAAAAAAAATTCCCCGGAGAATAAACTCCGGGATCACAGACTAAAAAAATTAAGATAAATAAATAAACGAACACGTTTCAATAACAAAAAAGGATTTGATTTATTCTTCTCCTTCTCCATTTTTTTATTACAACACAATACAATAAATAATTAAATACGAATTCTAATTAGAGTCTTTTTGAAAAACTTCAATGTTGAGTTAAGTTAATATTGAAGGTTTTTTAGCCAATTATACAGAGTATAGTATGCCTATTTATTTCGAGTTCTAGGACCTGTAGCTCTAGGGATCGACTCGGTTCTCTCAAATTGTTTCTCATTATTAAGAAAAGGTAACAAAGATAAAATACGAGCTTGTTTTATAGCAATAGTAATTAATCGTTGTTGTTTCAAGGTTAATCTATTCACTCGTCTAGATAATATTTTTCCTTGTTCACTAATAAATCGACTAATTAAACTCATGTTTCTATAATCAATTCGATCCCCCGATCCAATTGGGGGCAAACGCCTACGAAAAGATCGCTTGGTTTTATGAAAGGGTTGCTTGGATTTATCCATAGTTTAGTCCTTATCTTTAAAATCCTATTTCTTCATACATACCATACGGACGAAATAGGGTTTTAGTTATCTAGTTATATATGTTATTGTTATATTCTATATATATGTTATATTCTATTTTTCTGTATATATATATTCATTTTTCTGTATATATATTAATATTAATGTTCTAGTCTATAGTTATATATAGATATGTTGTTATAGAATCTTATTAATGTCTTTCTGTTTGTTACTTGAATGGAAAAACTAACTAATCGGCTCTGTTTATTTCTTGACTTCCACATGACTTGTATGCTTGTTACAATAGCGACAAAATTTTTTTAATTCTAGTCGACCGGGTGTATTGTGTCGATTTTTTTGAGTAACATATCTAGAAACACCTGCAACTTCCTTAGTGGCACCTTTTTCATTTCTGCCACAACTGGTACATTCTAAAATAACTCTGACTCTGACATCTTTACCTTTGGCCATGGACCTCCTTTGATTTGGATTTTGGACCGACTCAACTCTTCTCTTTTCAACCCGAAACGAAGAAAAAGAAAGGAAAAAATTCAATAGAAATTACTGAAATTTCATTTCTAAAGTTTTCATTATAACGTAATATAATAATTAACTAATACAACTTTTTCTAACTCTAGATAGATATATATTTTTTTGTAGTCTAATGAATAGGACTTAATTTATGTATTTTATCTTAGTTTTATTGTGTTTTATCGAAACTGTCTGTCTCTTAGACCCCACCAGTTCAATGCTACTAATAGAATTCTATCTTAGACAACCAATCAGATGCCGTAACCTTTTAATCTTTAGATTTTGTTACTGTTCTAAATAAAGTAAAGGAAAACAAAGGGTGATGAGATAAATTAGTCACAGAGACCCGTTTGTATCTAGAATTTCCTTGATTTTTTTTTCTGATATCAATAACTCGAACTAGAATTAAAAAAAAGGGAATAACAAGGCATCCGGAAATAAACGATTAATTTCTATTAATAAACCTGCTAAAAGAGCAAACCATAGAGTACTCAATACTGGTGCCACAGAGAGATATGTTTTTAGATCTTGCATTGAAAATTCTCCTTCTTTAGTTTAGTGTAATACATGTATAATTAGATGCTGAAAGTAACTTAAAGATCGCTCGTATTTTTATGTTATGCAACATTTCTACCTAAGTAAAAAGTCTATGTGCAATCAGCGAGTAGACGGTACTTCCCTAGAAAACATAAAAAAAAGATCCCCTCTTCCTCAAGATCAACACAAAATTGTCACTCTTTTTGTACTTATAGATCATTTCAGATTTATATAGTTTATTATATCTTATGTATATGAAACAAAAAATAACTAAGAAATGGCAAGACAATTTTATGATATGATAAATAAAGAATTAAATGAAATAATAATGTGGAAAAGAAGGCAGGGCTTTTGTACAATGACACTGTACAACAATTGAAAAAGGGATGTAGCGCAGCTTGGTAGCGCGTTTGTTTTGGGTACAAAATGTCACGGGTTCAAATCCTGTCATCCCTACCTATTACTCCTCCTATGGGCAGTAACGGGGGATTAATTGAGAGCGCTTAAAATTAGACATAATCTTTCATTTTAGCCTACTCTATGCATCTAAGATTTTTTTTTTATTTAAGCTAAGCGTACAAAAAAAAGGAATTATTTTCCTTACAGTTGTATCTTCTGTCATAAGAAAGCGCTCTTAGTTCAGCTCGGTAGAACGTGGGTCTCCAAAACCCGATGTCGTAGGTTCAAATCCTACAGAGCGTGACTATCTTCTTTGTTATAGTGAATAACAAGAAACTAACTTGAAAAGTTGAATTACAACTGCAATTTGACCTCCTGCAAAGAGGAGGTCAATCAAAAAAAATTTTAAAATTTACTTAATCAATCAAAGGTCCAGCTGATCACCCCGTCTGTATTGTAAATACGCCGTTACAAACAATCCTGCCAAAGTAATAGGAATTAGACCTAACACAATTCCAAATAGAAGAACTTCAATCATTTCGATTTATTTTTTGTTTAAGGAAAGGAAAAAAGAGAGGTACAAGTTATTCCTAAATATTAACTGAATGGTACGTGAATCTCAATTACCTTATTTTTCTAATTCACATGGAGAAGAACTTTAGAATACTTGAAATCTCATAAAAATAGTCAGTTTTTTATTCTTGACTCAGTTAACTTCAAATAAGACGTATTTTGTTCAAACCAATGAAAAGCACTGAGGTTATAGTTGAAGCAGCCAAGAGAAAACCGAAATAACTAGTTATAGTAAGCATGAACCACCCAAAAAAATATATTTTTTTGCTACATATACTCATAAAACATTTACCTAAGCTTCTATTTTGAGTTGCAAGATACACTAAAAAAAAATACCAATAGAATACAATTAATTCAATTTCAAAATTCTGGATTCATCAGTCATTATAAACAATACTAAGAAAGATAGGATGACATAGAGATAAAAAAAGAAAGATTGAATTTTGTGAATCTAAATTAATTTAATATTATCCTATAATTATGAATCGACGATTCATTGTGCAACTCGTACGTTAATGCTTGAACTCATTCATTTATTTTTAACTCATTAGATTTAGCAGGA